AATGAATTGCCTGACAAAAGGGTTACCTTGATAGGGTAAATTATGTAAATAAAATTTACATTCATTAATTTTTATTTAATTATTAATTTGTATAATAAAATACCTATACCTATATTATTTATAAAATATCTTATATTTAATAGAATTAAACTATTTCTAAAAGTATCAAAAACTTTTGTGCATCATACACTAAAATATAGTTATTTATAAAATATAAAAAGATAAGCTAATTAAGCTACTGGGTTCATACCCCATTTATAAAGGTTTTAATCCTTTTCTTTTTAATTTTTAATAATTCTGCTAAAATTATATTTTTTTTTATTTTAATAATAGGAACAATAATTACAATTTCTTCTAATTCCTGATTAGGAGCTTGAATAGGTCTTGAAATTAATCTATTATCTTTTATTCCCCTAATAAGTGATAATAATTTAATATCAACAGAAGCCTCATTAAAGTATTTTCTTACTCAAGCATTAGCATCTGCTGTTTTATTATTTGCTATTATTATAATATATCTTAATAATTTTCCTATTACAGAAAATAATTCTATCTTCAATAATTTAATTATTACATCCTCATTACTTTTAAAAAGAGGAGCTGCACCGTTTCATTTTTGATTTCCCAACGTTATAGAGGGTTTATCATGAATTAATGCTTTAATTTTAATAACTTGGCAAAAAATTGCCCCTTTAATATTAATTTCTTACATTTCTCAAAACAACTTTATTATTTTAGTAATTTTATCTTCAACAATTATTGGATCATTAGGAGGTCTTAATCAAACTTCCCTACGAAAATTAATAGCTTTCTCTTCTATCAATCATTTAGGTTGAATATTAGCTGCTATACAAGCGAGTGAATCAATATGATTAACTTATTTTTCTTTTTATTCTTTTTTATCATTTAGATTAATTTTTATATTTAATAATTTAAAAATATTTCATATTAATCAATTATTTAATTCTTTTTTTAATTCAAAAACATTAAAATTTATTTTATTTTTAAATCTTCTTTCATTAGGAGGGCTACCACCATTTATTGGATTTTTGCCTAAATGATTAGTTATCCAATTGTTAGTAAATAACAGACAATATTTTTTAATAACAATAATAACTGTAATAACTCTTATTACATTATTTTTTTATTTACGATTATGTTTTGCTGCTTTTATACTAAATTATTCTGAAAATAATTGAATAATTAACATCCAAATTAATAATTTTTCATTCAAATGTATATTATTTCTATCATTTATTTCAACTTTTAGATTAATTTTAATTTCTTTAATTTATGCTTATTTGTAAGGCTAAGGTTTTAAGTTAATAAAACTAATAGCCTTCAAAGCTATAAATATAAGTTAAATCTTTTAAGCCTTAGTAATTTTAATTACTCCTTTAGAATTGCAGTCTAATATCATTATTGACTATAAGGCTTTAAATAAAATTTAAATAGTTGATTAAAAAGAAATAATTCTTATAAATAGATTTACAGTCTATTGCCTTAACTTCAGCCATTTAATCGCAACAATGGCTATTTTCAACTAATCATAAAGATATTGGAACTTTATATTTTATTTTTGGAGCATGAGCTGGAATAGTAGGAACATCTCTTAGAATTTTAATCCGAGCTGAATTAGGTCACCCAGGAGCACTAATTGGAGATGACCAAATTTATAATGTAATTGTTACTGCTCATGCTTTCGTAATAATTTTTTTTATAGTTATACCTATTATAATTGGAGGGTTTGGAAATTGACTAGTACCTTTAATACTTGGTGCTCCAGATATAGCATTCCCTCGAATAAATAATATAAGTTTTTGATTATTACCTCCTTCTCTTACATTATTATTAGTAAGTAGTATAGTAGAAAATGGAGCTGGAACAGGTTGAACAGTTTACCCTCCCCTTTCTTCTGTAATTGCTCATGGAGGAGCTTCTGTTGACTTAGCAATTTTTTCTCTTCACTTAGCAGGAATTTCTTCTATTTTAGGAGCTGTAAATTTTATTACTACAGTAATTAATATGCGGTCAACTGGAATTTCATTTGACCGTATACCTTTATTTGTCTGAGCTGTAGTTCTTACTGCATTATTATTATTACTTTCTCTTCCAGTTTTAGCTGGAGCTATTACAATATTATTAACAGACCGAAATTTAAATACGTCATTCTTTGACCCAGCAGGAGGAGGGGATCCTATTTTATACCAACACTTATTTTGATTTTTTGGACATCCTGAAGTCTATATTTTAATTCTACCTGGATTCGGAATAATTTCTCATATTATTAGTCAAGAATCAGGGAAAAAGGAAACATTCGGATCATTAGGAATAATTTATGCTATATTAGCAATTGGTTTATTAGGATTTATTGTTTGAGCACATCATATATTTACAGTTGGTATAGATGTAGATACTCGAGCTTATTTTACATCAGCAACAATAATTATTGCTGTTCCAACAGGTATTAAAATTTTTAGTTGACTTGCCACACTTCATGGTACACAATTAAACTACTCACCAGCTATATTATGAGCCCTTGGGTTTGTATTTTTATTTACAGTTGGAGGTTTAACAGGGGTTGTTCTTGCTAATTCTTCTGTTGATATTATTTTACACGACACTTATTATGTTGTAGCACACTTCCATTATGTTTTATCTATAGGAGCAGTATTTGCTATTATAGCTGGATTTGTTCATTGATATCCATTATTTACTGGATTAAATTTAAATCCTAAATGATTAAAAAGTCAATTTATTATTATATTTATTGGAGTAAATTTAACATTTTTCCCTCAACATTTTTTAGGATTAGCTGGAATACCTCGTCGATATTCAGACTATCCAGATGCTTATACAACTTGAAATGTAATTTCAACAATTGGTTCTTCAATTTCTCTGTTAGGAATTTTATTCTTTTTATTTATTATTTGAGAAAGTATAATTTCTCAACGTCAAGTTATTTACCCAATACATTTAAATTCTTCAATTGAATGACTTCAAAATACTCCACCTGCTGAACATAGTTATTCTGAACTACCTCTTTTAACTAATTAATTTTATTCTAATATGGCAGATTAGTGCAATGGATTTAAGCTCCATATATAAAGTATTTCACTTTTATTAGAAATAAAATGACAACATGAGCTAGTTTAGGTCTCCAAGATAGAGCTTCACCTCTTATAGAACAATTAACATTTTTTCATGACCACGCATTAATAATTTTAGTAATAATTACAACTTTAGTTGGATACTTAATATTTATATTATTTTTTAATTCTTACACAAACCGAAATTTACTTCATGGACAAACAATTGAAATAATTTGAACTATTTTACCCGCTATTGTTTTATTATTTATTGCTTTTCCTTCTCTTCGACTATTATATTTATTAGATGAAATTAATGAACCATCAATCACTTTAAAAGCTATTGGCCATCAATGATACTGAAGTTATGAATATTCAGATTTTATAAATGTTGAATTTGACTCTTATATAATCCCAACAAATGAATTGTCAAATGATGGTTTCCGTTTATTAGATGTTGATAACCGAATTGTTTTACCTATAAATTCTCAAGTTCGTATTCTTGTAACAGCTGCCGATGTAATTCATTCTTGAACAATCCCTGCTTTAGGAGTAAAGGTTGATGGAACTCCTGGACGTTTAAATCAAACTAATTTTTTAATAAATCGACCAGGCTTATTTTATGGTCAATGTTCAGAAATTTGTGGAGCTAACCACAGTTTTATACCAATTGTAATTGAAAGAATTCCTACAAACTATTTTATTAAATGAATTACTAACAGAATTAATTAATTTATAAACATTAGATGACTGAAAGCAAGTACTGGTCTCTTAAACCATTTCATAGTAAATTAGCACTTACTTCTAATGAAAAAAAAATTAGTTAAAGTTTATAACATTAGTATGTCAAACTAAAATTATTAAAATATTTAATATTTTTTAATTCCACAAATAGCACCAATTGGTTGATTAAGTTTATTTATTATTTTTTCCTTAACATTTATTTTATTTAGAATAATAAATTATTACTCAGTAATTCCTCAATCCCCTAAATCTCAAATTTTAAAAAAATCTCAATCTAACTCTATAAATTGAAAATGATAACAAATCTATTTTCTGTATTTGACCCATCATCAAGTATTTTCAATTTATCACTAAATTGATTAAGAACATTTCTTGGATTATTATTAATCCCCTCTGCTTATTGATTAATACCTTCCCGATGACACATTTTTTGAAATTCTATCTTAATCACATTACACAAAGAATTCAAAACTTTACTAGGACCTAGAGGTCATTCAGGTTCTACCTTCATTTTTGTTTCATTATTTTCATTAATTTTATTTAATAATTTTATAGGATTATTTCCTTATATTTTTACAAGAACAAGTCATTTAACATTAACACTTACATTAGCTTTACCTCTTTGATTATGTTTTATACTTTACGGATGAATTAATCATACTCAACATATATTTGCTCATTTAGTACCTCAAGGTACACCTGCAGTTTTAATACCTTTTATAGTATGTATTGAAACTATTAGAAATATTATCCGACCAGGAACATTAGCAGTTCGATTAGCTGCTAATATAATTGCAGGACACCTTCTTCTTACCCTTCTAGGTAATACTGGCCCTTCACTTTCAATAATAATTGTTTCTTTATTATTAATTGGTCAAATTGCTTTATTAGTTCTTGAATCAGCTGTAGCTATTATTCAATCATATGTATTTGCCGTCTTAAGAACTTTATACTCTAGAGAAGTAAATTAATGTCAACACACTCAAATCACCCATTTCATTTAGTTGATTATAGCCCATGACCTTTAACAGGAGCAATTGGTGCTATAACATCCGTTTCAGGTTTAGTAAAATGATTTCATCAATATGATATTTCTTTATTTCTTTTAGGAAATGTTATTACTATTTTAACAGTTTATCAATGATGACGAGATGTATCTCGTGAAGGAACATTTCAAGGTTTACACACCCTTCCAGTTACATTAGGACTACGATGAGGAATAATTCTTTTCATTTTATCTGAAGTTTTATTTTTCATATCATTTTTCTGAGCATTTTTCCATAGAAGATTATCACCAGCTATTGAATTAGGAGCATCATGACCTCCAGCTGGTATTAAACCTTTTAATCCATTTCAAATTCCTCTATTAAATACAGCTATCTTATTATCTTCAGGAGTTACTGTAACATGAGCTCATCATAGATTAATGGAAGGAAACCATTCACAAGCTACTCAAAGTCTATTTTTCACAGTTTTATTAGGAGTTTATTTTACTATTCTCCAAGCGTATGAATATATTGAAGCTCCATTTACTATTGCAGATTCAGTTTATGGTTCAACTTTTTTTATAGCTACAGGATTTCATGGAATTCATGTATTAATTGGAACTACTTTTCTTTTAATTTGTTTAATTCGCCATTTAAATAACCATTTCTCAAAAAACCATCATTTTGGTTTTGAAGCTGCTGCATGATACTGACATTTTGTTGATATTGTATGATTATTTCTTTATATTTCAATTTATTGATGAGGAGGATAATTAATTATCTATATAGTATATAAGTATATTTGACTTCCAATCATAAGGTCTACTATTTAGTAGTATAGATAATATTCTCAATTAGTATTATAATATTTATCTTAATTATTATTACAAGAGTTGTAATAATATTAGCTTCTATTTTATCAAAAAAATCTTTAACAGATCGAGAAAAATGTTCACCATTCGAATGTGGATTTGACCCCAAATCATCTTCACGGTTACCTTTTTCTCTACGATTTTTCTTAATTACAATTATTTTTTTAATTTTTGATGTAGAAATTGCTTTAATTTTACCAATAATTTTAATTATTACAATTTCAAATATTTTTATATGAACTTTTACTTCTATTATTTTTATTATTATTTTAATTATTGGATTATATCATGAATGAAATCAAGGAATACTAAATTGATCAAATTAAATAGGGTTGTAGTTAATTATAACATTTGATTTGCATTCAAAAAGTATTGAAATTCAATCTACCTTATCATTAATTTTACTATAAAGAATATGAAGCGATTTATTGCAATTAGTTTCGACCTAATCTTAGGTTTTTAAAACCCTTATTCTTTATTAATTGAAGCCAAAAAGAGGCTTATCACTGTTAATGATAGAACTGAAAAAATTTTCCAATTAAAGAAGTATGACGTTCAAGAAAAAGCTGCTAACTTTTATCTTTTAATGGTTAAACTCCATTTATACTTCTATTTATATAGTTTATTAAAAACATTACATTTTCATTGTAAAAATAAAATTTTCATATTTTTATAAATTACTTAAACTAATTCACTATACCTAAGAATTATAACAATTACCCTAACATCTTCAGTGTTATGCTCTAAATTTAAGCTACTTAAATAAAATAATAAAAAAAAACTAAATAAAAAGATAATTCATAAAATAAATAATATAAGATAAATTTTTAAATTATTATTATGTATAAAAAATCTATACTGAGAATATTTTACTAACTGATTATATAAATTTTGACCCCCTAAAAATTCTGATCAACCTTGATCAAAAGATTTAGAAACAATTCCTCCTAAAATTAATGGATAATTAATAATCCCATAAGTAGAAATATAAGGCATAAATCACATTGAACCAAAATAATAACTTATTAAATATCTATTTAAAGATTTATTAAAGTAATATAAAGAAACATTAGAAATTAAATACCCGATTAAACCCCCTAAAATACATACAAATAAAGTTAATAATTTTAAATAAAAAGGTAAACACACTATATAAGGAGTTGGAAAAATTAATCAACTTAATATTCTCCCACCAATAATTCTTATAAATAATAAACCTCTTATTCCACGTAATATAATTCAACCTTCATCTCTTAATATATTCAAAGACCCACAATTTAATTCACCAGTTATTGAATAATAAATTAAACGAAAAGAATAACAAACCGTTAAACCAGTAGAAAAAAAATATAGAAAAAAAGAAAATATATTAATGTATCTCAAAGAAACAACTTCTAAAATTAAATCCTTTGAATAAAATCCAGCTAAAAAAGGCATTCCACATAAAGCTAAATTTGCAACATTAAAACAACCTGAAGTTAAAGGCATATATACACCTAAACCTCCTATTAAACGAATATCTTGAGAATTATTTATATTATGAATAATAGCTCCAGCGCATATAAATAATAAAGCTTTAAATAAAGCATGAGTTAATAAATGAAAAAAAGCCAATTTATAAAATCCTATTGATAGAATTCTTATTATTAAACCTAATTGTCTTAAAGTAGATAAAGCAATAATTTTTTTTAGATCAAATTCAAAATTAGCCCCCAACCCAGCTATAAATATTGTTAAACCAGAAATTAATAATAAAAATTGTCCTATAAAACTTTCTCTTAATAAAATATTAAATCGAATTAATAAATATACCCCAGCAGTTACCAAAGTAGAAGAATGAACTAAAGCAGAAACTGGAGTAGGTGCAGCCATAGCCGCAGGTAATCAAGATGAAAAAGGAATCTGTGCTCTTTTTGTTATAGCTGCTAATATAATTAATACCCCAATAATTTGTATTTCAATTATATTTTTTATTGATTCTAAATAAAAAATATAATTTCATCTACCATAATTTAATATTCAAGCAATAGCTAATAAAAAAGCAACATCTCCAATTCGATTTGATAAAACAGTTAATATTCCAGCATTATAAGATTTCACATTTTGAAAATAAATTACTAAACAATAAGAAACTAATCCTAATCCATCTCATCCTAATAAAATTCTAATTAAATTAGGACTAATAATTAATAACATTATAGATAAAACAAATATAAGAACTAATATAATAAAACGGTTAATGTTTACATCCCCTCTTATATACTCCTTTCTATAATAAATTACTAAAGAAGAAATTAATAAAACAAATGATATAAATAATAAACTTATTCAATCAAATAAAAAAGTTATAACAATTCTTGAAGAATTTAATGTAACTACTTCCCATTCTAAAAAAACAGAATATTCATTTATTAAAAAAACTAAACTAAATAAAAATATAGAAATTCTAATTCTAATTAGAACTAAAAATCTAATTCTACAAATTGATAAATAATTTTTCACGATCTAAGATGAATAATTCATATCATTGACACCACAAATCAATAATTTTAATAAACTACTTAAATTTAAAATTTAATTTAAAGTCAAAATAAACAAATTTCTCTCTTTAAAATTAATAAATTTAAAGGAAATCAATGAAAAAATAATAAAAAATATTCACGAATATTTCCACCTCTAAATGAATAAACTCCAGAAAATAACTTACCATGTTGTCTATAAGCATATAAATATAAAGTATAAGCAGCTCTGAAAAAAGATAATAATGATAAAGAAATTATAGTTAATCAAGATCATCTAACAATTCTATTTAATAAAGAAATTTCTCCTAATAAATTTAATGATGGAGGTGCTGCTATATTGCAAACTCTTAATAAAAATCACCACAAAGTTATAGAAGGTATAAAATTTAATAATCCCTTATTAATTAATAAACTTCGACTCCCCAATCGTTCATAAGTAATATTAGCTAAACAAAATAAACCAGAAGAACATAATCCATGACCAATTATTAAAGTATAAGAACCTCTCAATCCTCAATATCTTAATGTTATTAAACCCCCTAACACAATTCCTATATGAGCTACAGAAGAATAAGCAATTAAAGCCTTTAAATCAGTTTGTCGTAAACATACTAAACTAATTAAAACACCTCCAATTAATCTAATACTTACTCAAATATAATTATATTTCAAACCAATTAATTGTAAAAAACTAAATACTCGTAATAATCCATACCCCCCTAATTTTAATATAATACCAGCTAAAATTATTGACCCAGAAACAGGCGCCTCTACATGAGCTTTTGGTAATCATAAATGAACTAAAAATATAGGTATTTTAACTAAAAAAGCTAAAATTATAGATAAATATAATAAATCATAATTAAATATATAATTTGATAATAAATAAAAATTTATTGTATTACAATTTACGTATAATAAAAAAATTCCAACTAATAAAGGTAAAGAAACCAACAAAGTATAAAATAATAAATAAACTCCAGCCTGCAATCGCTCAGGCTGATAACCCCAACCTAAAATTAAAAATAAAGTAGGAATCAATCTTCTTTCAAAAAATAAATAAAATATAAATAAATTTATTCTTCTAAATGTTAAAACTAAAAAAATCAAAAGGGCCAAAACATTAAATAAAAATAAATTTTTATAATTATTATACTTATACACAGATTCACTAGCAACAATTATTAAAGAACAAATTCAAAATCTTAATAAAATTAACCCATATGATAAAACATCAAACCCTATAAAATAAGAAATATTTACAAAATAATTTGTACAAAAATTTATTAAAATTAAAACAAATGTAACAACAAATAATAAATTATGCACCATTCAAAATAAACCTTGTATAAAACAAATAGGACTAATAAAAATTATTATAAAAATTAATTTTAACATTATAAGACATTAAATGATTGAAAATAATCATTTCCATGTGTACGAATTATTGAAACCAAAATTGAAAGTCCTAAAGCACCTTCACATACTCTAAAAGTCAAAAATATTATTCTAAAAAATCTTATATATTCTATTAATCTTAAATAAATATATAATAAAAAAAATAAATTTAAAACAATATATTCTAAACTTAACAACATTGACAATAAATGTTTTCGATTAGAAACAAAAACAAAAACCCCTATTAAAAATAAAAAACAAGGTAATCTTCAATAAAATATTATTAACATTAGTTTTAATAGTTTAATAAAAACATTGGTCTTGTAAATCAAAAATAAGATTTAATCTTTTAAAACTTCAAGAGAAAAGAAATTACTTTATCATTAATCCCCAAAATTAATATTTTAATTAAACTACCTCCTGAAATTATACAATTAATATTATATGCATCAACATTAATCACAAGATTTATTTTTATTCAAATAAATCATCCTCTAGCAATAGGACTAATACTTCTAATTCAAACAATTCAAATTTGTTTATTAACAGGACTAATAGCTAAAAGATTTTGATTTTCTTATATTTTATTTTTAATTTTTTTAGGTGGAATATTAGTACTATTCATTTATGTTACATCTTTAGCTTCTAATGAAATATTTTCTTTATCTATAAAATTAACAACAATTTCATTAATTATTTTTTCAATTATTATAATTGTTTATATTTTATTAGATAAAACAAGATCTTCTTTTTTCATTCATAATAACGAAATACAACCAATTCATTATTTAAATATAATAGTAAAAGAAAATTCTTTAAATCTTCAAAAACTTTATAACTATCCAACAAATTTTTTAACAATTTTATTAATAAACTATTTATTAATTACTTTAATTGCTGTAGTAAAAATTACTAAACTATTTTATGGTCCCCTTCGTCCTATAAATTAATGAACAAACCTTTACGAACCCAACACCCCTTATTTAAAATTGCTAATAATGCTTTAGTAGATTTACCTGCACCTATTAATATCTCAGCTTGATGAAATTTTGGTTCATTATTAGGATTATGTTTAATTATCCAAATTTTAACTGGATTATTCCTTGCTATACATTACACAGCAGATATTAATTTAGCCTTCAATAGAGTTAACCATATTTGTCGAGATGTAAATTATGGATGATTATTACGAACTATACACGCTAACGGTGCATCATTCTTTTTTATTTGTATTTATTTACATGTAGGACGTGGAATGTATTATGGATCTTATTTATTCACCCCAACATGATTAATTGGAGTATTAATTTTATTTTTAGTAATAGCAACAGCTTTTATAGGTTATGTTCTTCCATGAGGACAAATATCATTTTGAGGAGCTACAGTTATTACTAATTTATTATCAGCTATCCCTTATTTAGGAATTGATTTAGTTCAATGAGTATGAGGAGGATTTGCAGTTGACAATGCTACTTTAACTCGATTCTTCACTTTTCATTTTATTCTCCCATTTATTGTATTAGCTATAACTTTAATTCATCTATTATTTTTACATCAAACTGGATCTAATAACCCAATTGGTATTAATTCTAATATTGATAAAATTCCATTCCACCCTTATTTTACATTCAAGGATATTGTTGGATTTATTATTATAATTATAGCACTTCTCTTATTAACTTTAATTAATCCTTATTTACTAGGTGATCCAGATAATTTTATTCCAGCAAATCCTTTAGTTACTCCAGTCCATATTCAACCTGAATGATACTTTTTATTTGCATATGCTATTTTACGATCAATTCCAAATAAATTAGGAGGAGTAATTGCCCTTGTTTTATCAATTGCAATTTTAGCTATTTTACCATTTTATAATTTAAGAAAATTCCGAGGAATTCAATTTTATCCTATCAATAAAATTTTATTTTGAATTATAGTAGTAACAGTAATTTTATTAACATGAATTGGAGCACGACCAGTTGAAGAACCTTACGTTTTAACAGGTCAAATTTTAACAGTAGTTTATTTCTTATATTATATCATTAACCCACTTGTTAATAAATGATGAGACAACTTAATTAACTAGTTAATGAGCTTGAATAAGCATATGTTTTGAAAACATAAGATAGAAATTAAAGTTTCTATTAACTTTACTAAATTTAATTAACCACATATATCTAATAACTAATAATTTAAATCCAATAAAAAATAATAAATAATTTAATGAAAAAGGTAAAAAACTTTTTCATGCTAAATATATTAATTTATCATAACGAAACCGAGGTAAAGTTCCTCGAGCTCAAATAAAAACAAATGAAATAAAAGTTAACTTTACATAAAACAATAAATTAAATAAATCACAGCCTAAAAAAATTACAGAAAATAATATACTTATAAATAAAATTCTTGCATATTCAGCTATAAAAATTAATGCAAATCCTCCTCTTCTATATTCAATATTAAACCCTGATACTAATTCAGATTCACCTTCCGCAAAATCAAAAGGTGTTCGATTAGTTTCAGCTAAACAAATACAAAACCAAACTAAACTAATAGGAAATAAAAAAATTATAAATCAGATATAACTTTGATAATAAAAAAAATCTAAAATATTATAACTCCCAATTAAAAAAACAAAAGATAATAAAATTAAAGCTATTCTTACTTCATAAGAAATTGTTTGAGCAACAGCCCGTAAACCTCCCAACAAAGCATAATTTGAATTAGAAGATCACCCCGCATTTATTACAGTATAAACCCCAAGTCTTGTACAACATAAAAAAAATAAAACTCCTAAATTAAATGAAAATAATTTAATAAATAAAGGAATACATAACCAAGCAATTAAAGAAATAAATAAAGAAAAAATAGGAGAAAAATAATAAGAAATATAATTTGATAAAAGAGGATAAGTTTGTTCCTTAGTAAATAACTTGATCGCATCACAAAAAGGTTGTGGAATCCCCATCAGACCTACTTTATTAGGACCTTTACGAATTTGGATATAACCTAAAACTTTACGCTCTAAAAGAGTTAAAAAAGCTACACTTACTAAAACACAAATAACTAAAATTAATCTCCCAACTAAAGATAAAATAAATTCAATAAAAAACAAGTACTATTTGTAATTTAAATTACATAAATAAATTCTAAATTTATTGCACTAATCTGCCAAAATAGTTTTAAATCATTATTTATATTCATTTTTAAAATTTAATAATTTTAATATTTGGTCCTTTCGTACTAAAATATTATAATTTATTAAAGATAGAAACCAACCTGGCTTACGCCGGTCTGAACTCAGATCATGTAAGAATTTAAAAGTCGAACAGACTTAATATTTAAACGGCTACACCTAAATATATATCTTAATCCAACATCGAGGTCGCAAACTTTTTTGTCGATATGAACTCTCAAAAAAAATTACGCTGTTATCCCTAAAGTAACTTAATCTTATAATCATTAATAATGGATCAACTATTCATAAATTAATGTTCTAATTCAAAATTAAAAGTTTGTTAAATTTTAATATCACCCCAACAAAATATTTAATATTATAAAAATAAAATTAATCAAAAAAATTTGAATAATATTAAATATAAAGATTTATAGGGTCTTCTCGTCTTTTAATAATATTTTAGCTTTTTAACTAAAATATAAAATTCTAATATAATTTTATATGAAACAGCTTATACTTCGTCCAACCGTTCATACCAGCCTTCAATTAAAAGACTAATGATTATGCTACCTTTGCACAGTTAGAATACTGCGGCCATTTAAAAATATTCAGTGGGCAGGTCAGACTTTTAAAAATAACTCAAAAAGACATGTTTTTGTTAAACAGGCGAGTAATATATTTGCCGAGTTCTTTATATAAACTTATCATAAAAATATACTTTAACATTACAAAACTTTAGACTAATTCTATCATTATCTCTTTTTATTAAATATTAATAAAAAAATTTTTATAAAAAATTAAAATATAATAAATAATATTATTTTAATAAATAATTTATAACAAACTTATTAATGATTACTAATTCTAAGCATACATTTTTATAAAATTTTTATTAATTTTTAAAAAGTTATTTTAAAGCTTATCCCTTAAAATATTCAATTTAATAATTTTTTTAATTAAATAAATAATTAAAAAATTAAAAAATTGTAAATTAAATTTATTTCTAAAAAAACTAGATACCTTCATAAACGAATAACATTTCATTTCTAATAATTTATTTAAAATAATTTTAACACATTAACTTTAATAAATTATTAACTCTTATAAAATCGAGATTAATAAATAATTATTAATTATTAGATAAACCCTGATACACAAGGTACAATAAAATAAATTTTCTTTTTAAATAAATATTTTTCAAAATATTTCAATTATCTTTCACAATACTTAATACACTATTATTAAAATTATTTTTTCATTAAAAACTACTAAAACCATAAAATTATAAAATTATTTTTAATACAATTAAAATTAACAAAAAAAAAATTAATAAATAAATTCTAATCAATTTATATTGATTTGCACAAAAATCTTTTCAATGTAAATGAAATGCTTTACTTAATAAGCTTTAAATTGTCATTCTAGATACACCTTCCGGTACATCTACAATGTTACGACTTATCTTACCTTAATAGTAAGAGTGACGGGCGATGTGTGCATATTTTAGAGCTAAAATCAAAACTATAATCTTTTAATTTTTACTATCAAATCCACCTTCATTAATTTTTTTGAAAATTAAATCCGTTTAAATAAATTTATTGTAACCCATCTCTTCTTAAACATAAGCTACACCTTGATCTGATATAAATTCTAAATTAAATTATTGAAAATTATTATTCTAATAAAATATTCTGATAACGACGGTATATAAACTGAAATACAAATTTAAGTGAGGTACATCGTGGATTATCAATTACAGGACAGGTTCCTCTGAATAGACTAAAATACCGCAAATTTTTTAAGTTTCAAGAACATAACTAATACTACCTAAGTGCTTATTTTTACATTTTAAATAATAGGGTATCTAATCCTAGTTTTTAATTAAAATTTACAAGCTTCATTAACCTAATTATAAAATTTTATAAATTTAAAATTTCACCTAACAAATTTATAATTATTCTATATTTTTTAAAAATTAACTTTCACTGAACAAATTTTATTTGTATTATTTGTATAACCGCGGCTGCTGGCACAAATTTAACCAATACTTAATAAAATTACTATTTCCAAATTTCTTTGATTAATAAAATTAATTACTGAGATTATAAAAAATTTATTTATTATTAAAATAAACAAAAATTCACACAAAAATTTACATATAAAATATATTAATAACAAAATTATAAGCCAAAATAAAACTTTAAATAATAAACTATTTTATATTTTTTATAAAAAAAAAAATAAATTAAATCTTAATTAATAACAAATTTTAATTAATTTATTATAAAAATTTAAAATTCTTTAAAATAAAAAATTTCCGTATCTCCTTCCCGCACAGATAAACAACCCCTAAGTAATATACCGTTTTTCATTAATTTATAAGATGGAAAATAACTTTTTATAAGAAAAAATTTTTTTTTTCCTTTTTATTATTAAATTTTAAATTTAAATTTTAATAATTATATTGTATAATATTAAATTTAATAATTTTTATTAATTAAATATTTATTTAAAATTAATAATTATTTAAATTAATAAAAATTAATTTTAAAATTATTAAATTAATTTATTTTATTTATTAGTTATTATCTTATTTATATATATACATATATTAATGAAATTTTTTTTTTTTTTTTTTTTTATTTATTTAAGTATTAAAAATTATGAAATAAATTATAAAAAATTTATTTTATAATATAATATTTTTAAATTATTATTAATAAAAAATATATAATATATTATATTATTTTAAAATTTTCAATAATATATTTAATATAATATAACGATATATATAATAAGATTAATAAATATATATATGTATATAAATATTTAATTAATTAATAGATGCTTATATATTATGTCAAAAAAACCCTAAAATTCTGAAATAAATAACAATTTGTTAAATCATCTATAAGTATCTAGAATAATATAACGTTCGACATTTGTATAAATAAATAATAAAAATAACTTTTTGTTTATCATCTATCTATTTATATAAGTGTTGAGATTTTAACTCTCGGAAATGTCTATATTGGAATTTTTAGTTATTTAATAAGTTTTTTTTATTTTTAAATTTTTATACTATTTTTATTTATTTAAATTTAATTTAATTTTTAAATTTTTTTTTATTTTTATATCATTAAATTAACAATAAAATAAAAAAAAAAAAAAAAAAAAAAAAAAAGATGGAAAATAACTTTTTATAAATGAAATAAGTTTTTTTCATTC